ATATATAACATAACATATTTAACATAGTTAAAGATAATTATAAACAAACCAAATCCTATTTATTTATTCTAATTAGAGATCCGACTGAAATAGGATTTTAGGGATAAGAAATAAACTAACCAAATCATGGATAAATCCAAGCGAACTTTTCTTAAATCCAAGCGATCTTTTCGTAAGCGTTTGCCCCCGATCCAATCGGGGGATCGAATTGATTATAAAAACATGAGTTTAATCAGTCGATTTATTAGTGAACAGGGAAAAATATTATCTAGACGAGTAAATAGATTGACCTTGAAACAACAACGATTAATTACTATTGCTATAAAACAAGCTCGTATTTTATCTTTGTTACCTTTTCTTAATAATGAGAAACAATTTGAAAGAACCGAGTCGACCACTAGAACTCCTAGTCTTAGAGCCAGAAAAAGATAGGTTTACTCTTTATTCACTTGAATTCAAACCCCCATCCGAACTCAAACGCGGATTGAGATTTTGTTGGAAAAATCCAAGAATCCGGATTGAATTCTCGTGTCGTAAGAAAAAAAAGAATAATCTGGGAAGAAGAAATTTTTTTATTGAACGTGTTGATTCATATTTATTTTGACTACTTTCTCATATTTTATCATATTCTATTCATTTTTATTCGACCTTCCCGGAGTTCATTCTCCGGGCAACTCCGTTTAACCGGTGGATTCCTTCCAACTTACTTCTTTTATGATCTCATTGGAAATCATATAAAGACAATTCCTATTTGATATAGCTATTTGTGCAAGTATTTTACGATTAAGAAGCAACTGTCTCTTGTACAGATCATTTATTAATCTACTATAACTATAGCATACCCCCCTTTCGCGAATTGCTGCATTTATTCGAGTGATCCACAAACGACGAAAATTGATTTTTTGCCTATCCCTATCCCGATGAGCCGAAACCAAAGCTCTTATTTTTTGTTGAGTAATAGTTCGAGTAAGTCTTGAATGAGCCCCCCGAAAGCTTGATGCAAATAAACGAATTTTTGTTCTACGTCTCCGAGCGATATATCCCCGTCTAATTCTGGTCATTGAATAAATGAAACTTTAACGAATAACTAATAGATTTCCTTTCTTTCAGTTATTCTTTTGCCCCTTTCCTAGTATATTAATAACAAAACGGATTTTTCCAATGTATAAACTAATAATTCCAATGGCTTTGGCTACTATAACCTTCCCAACCACAATTTTTTATTTTTTCTAGGCATTTCACCTCGAAATACGAAATTGTACTATACTAGGTATTAAAAAATAAAAGTAATGATAAAGAAATAGTGGATTCCATCGTTTCTATGGTTACTTCTTAAACGGTGAGGTCTTCTCTATACACCGGAGCCTTTACTTCATTTAATCAATGTATTGCTAACTTGTATAGTTCACATTCTTCGGCTCTACCCATGAATTATCCAGTAATAGGTCTTTCACAACGAGCTCTACCTATACAGTAACGGTATTTAATTATGAAGGTTGGCTGGGTAGCTGACCCTGTTAGTCCGTTCTTGCAAGAGGGGTCTATGTTAACTAAGATTTCCTCCGCTTAATGGATAACCATTTGCTACCAATGGAGAATTGCTTCTCATCTTGAATTGAGGTGAGTGGATTTACACCAACAGAAACCATAAATTTCATACACAATAAAAGGGATATCATCGATTTTTAGATAGGAAATGTAGTTCGTTTTTCCGTTATATCCTATTTGATCATTGATATTCGAACATTGTTCTCTTTCCTTTGTTCTAGTTCATAATCTGAACGAGTCGCACATACACCCTAGTACATGTTCCTCGACGCTGAGGGCATCCCCGAAGCGCGGGGGATTTTGTGACATTTCTAATTGGCTGTCTTGTATTTCTAATAAGTTGTTTAATCGTTGGCATGTTGAATCATATACATAATGGGCTGGTTTAGATCGATCCTAACCGGATGATTATGAATTACTTTTATTCAATAGAATAATAAAAAAGTCATAGAATATTAATATTAAACTCGGCAGGGTTAATTTCAGAATTGACGTGAAATCCAGGCTATTGTCATTCAACCGCTACAAGATCAACAATTCCATAAGCTTGGGCCTCTGTTGCTGACATAAAAACATCTCTTTCCATGTCTTCGGATACAACCCATAAGGGTTTGCCCGTTCTTTGTACATAAACCCTTGTCAGGGTTTCACGTAGTTTCAGCAGTTCTCCCACTTCCAGGATGAATTCTCCCGTTGCTACTTCAGAAAAAGAACCAGCAGGTTGATGGATCATTACCCTGATGATATAAGATAATAAAAGGTTTCTCTATTTTTCATGATGAGGGGAAGATAAAAGAAAGATAAAAGAATAACAAGAAAAAAAGATAGAATCGAACAACCGTACGGGCATTATGCATTGCATACGGCTCTACAATAAAATTGACCCTTACCCTTCAAAAATAGGATCGATCAGACCCCGATCGGTAAATGATCAACTTACCACCCTTCCTTT